TCTTCTATTTATCTTATGTATCCATTTTTATATTAATTTTCTACTTACTACTTTTTGAATCTATAAGAAAAATCTTTGATTTTTAATTTGATAGTATAGTAAAGAACTTTAATAGGAAAGAATGATTGGTTTTGAACAATAGATGTCTTTCACATCCAACTAAAAGAATGAATAACCTCTTCATTTTTAAATGGCAGTTCCAAAAAAACGTACTTCTATATCAAAAAAGCGTATTCGTAAAAATATTTGGAAGGGGAAGGGACATTGGTCTGCCTTAAAAGCTTTGTCATTGGGGAAATCTCTTTCTACTGGGAATTCAAAAAGTTTTTTTTTACGACAAACAAATAAGTCATAAAACATTGGAATAATCCGAATGGATTTGACTCACAAAATGGTCTGATTTCATTGTTAATCTAAAAATAAAATGAATAATTTCCATTCCCTATTGTTTTCGGCCAATGAATAGGGAATGGAAGTAGAATCAAAATGCTTCTACTAAATTTTTAAAATAATGCTTTTGAAAAAAAGAATAAAGACAAGATACAAGGTTTTACCTTTCTTTTTAGTAGATTTTTTCGGGGGCGGGGTCTTATTTTCCCCATCAACCTATTTGTCTATAATAAGAAAACGGGTTTCTCTATAGATATATATAGATATAGAAGGGCGTATGTAAGATCATTAGTTTAAGGACTAATTGATTCCATTTTGATAATAAGAAAACGGGTTTCTCTATAGATATATATAGATATAGAAGGGCGTATGTAAGATCATTAGTTTAAGGACTAATTGATTCCATTTTGACAACCTTTTATTTTTATATAGTATAACTTTAGGATTGATTTTGTGTTTATTGAAAAAATCTATCTTTTTGTTTCAAATTTGATAAATCGGATAAATGAGAAAGAATTCATTCAAAAATGAAAATCTTTTTTTTTTTTGTTCTATCTCTACTAGCTAGAGGATAGAAGCGTCCAGTTACAACAATTCGATTCCAGGAGAGAGAGCATAAACTACACCAAAGTCCTAAGGGAAGAAATAAAACGAACGCCTTAAATGAAAATAAGGAACCTTCCAATCCCATTTGAACGAATTTGAATTCATACAGTTTTCTCTTTCCTAAAATGCATTTTGATTTCTTCAATCTCGACGATTGAATAATAATAGGCTATTATGAGTTCTAACAAGCCGCTATGGTGAAATCGGTAGACACGCTGCTCTTAGGAAGCAGTGCTAGAGCATCTCGGTTCGAGTCCGAGTGGCGGCAGGCCGTCTTCTAAAAGAGATACAATAGATCCTATAATTATAATAAATAAAAAATTCAATTCTTAATTTCTATTTCGTAATTAAAGGATTCCTCTTTTATGATATTTTCAATTTTAGAGCATATATTAACTCATATTTCCTTTTCAATTGTTTCAATTGTAATTACAATTCATTTGATAACCTTATTAGTCGATAAAATGAAAAAACTATATGATTCGTCAGAAAAGGGCATGATAGCGACTTTTTTATGTATAACGGGATTATTAGTCACTCGTTGGGTTTATTCAGGACATTTCCCACTAAGTGATTTATATGAATCATTAATCTTTCTTTCATGGAGTTTCTCAGTTATTCATATAGTTCCATATTTCAAAAAAAAGAAACAAAGTTTAAGCACAATAACTGCGTCAAGTGCTATTTTTACCCAAGGCTTTGCTACTTCGGGTATTTTAACTGAAATACATCCATCCACACTATTAGTACCCGCCCTCCAATCCGATTGGTTAATAATGCACGTAAGTATGATGATATTGGGCTATGCAGCTCTTCTATGTGGATCATTATTTTCAATAGCACTTCTAGTCATTACATTTCGAAAAAACAGACATTTTTTTTTTCAAAGTAATCATTTAGTAAATGAGTCATTTTCTTTTGGTGAAATCCAATACATGAATGAAAGAAGGAATGTTTTACAAAATACTTCTTTTTTTTATGCTAAGAATTATTACAGATGTCAATTGATTCAACAATTGGATTGTTGGAGTTATCGTGTAATTAGTCTAGGGTTTCTCTTTTTAACCATAGGTATTCTTTCGGGAGCAGTATGGGCTAATGAAGCATGGGGATCATATTGGAATTGGGATCCAAAGGAAACTTGGGCTTTTATTACTTGGATCGCATTCGCGATTTATTTACATACTCGAACAAGTCAAAAGTTACAGGGTGAAAATTCAGCAATTGTGGCGTCTATAGGATTTCTTATAATTTGGATATGCTATTTTGGGGTCAATTTATTAGGAATAGGACTACATAGTTATGGTTCATTTACGTTAACGTCTAATTGAATTCAAGAAAGGTTCTTACAAATACAAACAGGGTAGAGTGTATATAAAAAAACTTTGTACGAACCGGCGAGAACCCTGTGAATCACTATGCTACTTGATTCACACGGTTCTCACAAAGACCAAAGATATCATATCAGGTTAAAATTAATTTTTTTTTTGACTTATTTACTTAA